GGGGAGAATTTCCTGATAGCTTAAGGGTAGAGCGTATGGCTGTTAACCATTAGGTTGTAGGTTCGAATCCTACTCAGGAAGTTATAAAAGGGCAATTAACTCAAATGGTAGAGTATTTCGTTTACACCGAAAAAGTTGGTGGTTCAAATCCATTATTGCTCATTATTAAGAAATTTTAAAAATGTGTTTGTAGCTTAATTAGGATAAAGCATTAAACTACGGATTTAAAGAGTGAAAGTTCGATTCTTTCCAAACACAGTTTTAAATGAAAAGGGTGTATAGCTTAGTTAGGTAAAGCAGTAAACTTTTAATTTATAGATCTTAGGTTCAAATCCTAATACACTCACTAATGTATTCTAAACTTATTTATTTTTATTCAATAGAACTTATTTTTCGATTAATGTATGTTTTTATAAGTTTTTTATTGTGTGCATTTATCGCAAGTATAAATATGTATTATTTAATATTTTTCGAAATTTATCCTTTCGTTATGTATGAATTGAAAAAATTTATCGTTACAAATGTGATGGATCTATTTGATGTATTATGACTGTTAGTTGTATCGAAATCTCTTTTTTTTATATTTCCTTATTGAGTTTTTCAATTATCTAAATTTAGTAGTTCCGGTTGATATTTGTATCAAATTGAGTTCTTTGATAAATTATTTTGCTTTTCTTTTTTGGTAGTTTTGATTTGCTTATTTTTTGTACATTTTGGTTTATTACCTTTTATTTTATCTGTATTAACGACATGGGAAATAAATAAGACTAATTTATTTGATATTTTTGTTGAATTTCGCGTTATCAGTTATATTAAATGAGTTTTAACTTTCCGCTATTTTTTAGGTTCCTTACTTTTTTTAGCATTATTATTAATGTTACATTTATGATTTTTAATAAAAATAAATCGAATCTATTTTTTAATTAAATATTATCGTAAGCCTTTTATGTTTGGAATTTTGTGTATGTTATTTTTAGTAATACCCCCAGATAATTTTTTGCAAATTTTCTGTATAGGACTTGTATTTTTAACTTTCGAGATAGTTTTTTTATTTGTTTGTTATAAATTATGTAATAAAAAAGTTTTTTAAAGATGCCTACATTTAATCAATTACTAAAATCTTCTAGGCGTAGAAAAAAAATGCAAACAAAATCTGTAGCCTTAGAAAAATGTCCCCAAAAGAAAGGTGTTTGCTTAAAAGTTTTTACAATGAATCCTAAGAAACCTAATTCAGCTGATCGCAAAGTAGTTAAAGTACAACTTAGTACGGGAAAATTAATTATAGGGTATATTCCAGGTGAAGGTCATACTTTACAGGAACATTCAATAGTTCTCGTACGAGGAGGGCGTGTAAAAGATTTACCTGGGGTTAAGTATCATCTCGTTAGAGGTCCTTTTGATTTAGCCGCAGTGGATACTAGAAAAAAAAGTCGTTCTAAATACGGTAGTAAAAAAAGCTAAGCTCCTATCGTTTAATGGTTTAAGACAATGCTTTTTCGTAGCATAAATGTGGGTTCAAATCCCACTAGGAGTAATTTAATGTGAGCAACGGGATGGAGTAATAAGGTTAACTCATTAGACTCATGATCTGAAGTTATAGGTTCAAACCCTATTCCCGTATAGAGCATTTTGAATAAAGTAAATTATGAGAAAAGAATTTTTACGAACCAAAAGTCGTATAAATAAAAAGCGTATTTTTCAAAAAAAAAATATTAATCATATTAAATTATTAATCATAAAATATAATTTATTTCGTTTTTTTGTTTCTACAGAAAGTATTGTTTTGAATAAAAAGATTTTTGGGGAATTAATTTTGACAGAAGTTGGCGGAATTTTTAGTTTAACGCAATGAAACTTTCGTTTTTACTCGAGAACATAATGGGATAGTTAGATAAAAAAATGTTTGGTTAAAAAACTAAGGTTTAAAAAAAGAGTTTGATCCTGGCTCAGAATAAACGTTAATGATTAGCTTTACACATGCAAATTAAATAAATTTATTTTAAGAATTATAAATTAATAGTGAACGGGTGAGTACAATATAGAAATTAACCTCAAATAATTGTTTAATGCATGAAAAAATTTTATTGATTTGAGAAAAGTCTATAGAAGATTAAGTTGTTGGTATAATAAAAGTATACCAAGCTAATGATCTTTAGTTGGTCTGTGAAGATGAACAACCACATTGGAATTGAGATACGGTCCAAACTTTATTTAAAGGCAGCAGTGAGGAATTTTGGGCAATGAGCGCAAGCTTGACCCAGCTAAATCATATATGTGAAAAAAACTTTTTGTTTTAAAGCATTAAAATTAAAGAAATAATGATAAATTAAAAAAAAGTCCTGGCTAATTTCGTGCCAGCAGCCGCGGTAAAACGAGAAGGGCAAACGTTATTTAAATTTATTGGGCGTAAAGCATATGTAGGTGGAAACTTAACTTTTAGTTTAAATTTTAAATTTTATTTTTAAAACGGCTAAAAAAATAATTTTCTAGAGTTTACGAAAAGATTATGGAATTTTAACTGTAACAGTAAAATGTTTTGATATTTAAAAGAACCTCAATGGTGTAAACAATAATCTGAAATAAAACTGACACTGAGATATTAAAGCGTGGGTAGCAAAAGGGATTAGATACCCCTGTAGTCCATGCCCTGAACGATGAGTGTTAATTTTTGAATAATCAGAAATAAAGCTAACGCGTTAAACACTCCGCCTGGGAACTACGATCGCAAGATTAAAACTCAAAGGAATTGACGGGAACCTGCACAAGCAGTGGAGCATGTGGTTTAAATCGATAATACGCGCGAAATCTTACCAATCTTTGAATAATAACAGGTGTTGCATGGCTGTCGTCAGTCCGTGCTGTGAAGCGTTTGGTTCATTCCACTAAACGGACAAAACTCTCGTATATTTTTGAATATAAACTGTTAAGGATATCTTAAAGGAAGGTGAGAATCACGTCAAGTCCTCATGACCCTAATAGATTGGGCTACTTTCATGTGCTACGATAATTTATACAAAAAGAAGCAAAAATGTAAGTTTGAGCAAAACTTAGAAAATAAATTATATACGAATTATTTTCTGTAACTCGAAAATATGAAGTTGGAATTGCTAGTAATCGTAAATTAGAATGTTACGGTGAATAAGTTCTCGGGTTTTGTACACACCGCCCGTCACGCTATGGAAATTTATTTTATTTGAAAACTACTTAGTATTTTATATTGTAGTTTATAGTAAAAAAAGAACTGGAGTGAAGTCGTAACAAGGTAGCCGTAGGGGAACCTGTGGCTGGAAAAGTAAAAAAATTCTACTATCCCATAAAAAAAAGAAAATAATGTTAATTTATGTAAATAGTACAAATACTTCTATTTTGTTATTTTTGATTAGTGTATTAGGAATATTTTTAAATCAGAAAAATATTCTCGTTATGTTAATGTCTTTAGAAATGATGTTTTTATCGGTGAGTTTTAATTTAATATTTGCATCAATTTATTTAGATGATATTACAGGCCAAATTTTTTCGTTATTGATTTTAACTGTAGCTGCGGCTGAGTCATCTATAGGATTAGCAATTTTGGTTATTTATTATCGTATTCGTAGTGTGATTACTGTGGAATTGATGCAGTTAATGAAAGGTTAAAATTTTGGTTAAGGGATTTAAAAATTTTTATAACGGGCACTTAATAAAAGCCTTGGTGGAAAGCTTTGGACGTAACGCTACGAAAAGTTATAAGGAGGCATTGGCTTGTGATTTATAAATTTCCGTATTTAGAGTAAACTCATTAAAATTTTTTAGAGAGTAGTGTGAATTGAATCATCTAAGTAACATTATTAATAAAATCAATCGAGATATCGTTAGTAATAGTGAATGAACACGATATGAAAGCTTAATAGAATGTTTTAATTATAATTGACTAAAAAAGGTACGAGCCCTGTATTAATAAAAACTTTCTATAATAAAACTTTTAAGTAGTATGAACTTTAATTTGTATGAATAAAGGAGAACCACCTTCTAAGCTTAAAAAGTTTTCCAACCTATAGTGGACGAGTACCGTGAGGGAAAGGCAAAGAAATTCGAAAAGAATTATTTTGAGTTAAGTGTTTTAAAATTTTCGAAGTGCATAACAACGAAGTGCCTTTTGCATAATGAATCAGCAAGTTAATATATATTGCAAGCTTAATTAATAATAAAAAGGCATTGAAAGTAATATTTATTAGACCTGAAACCAAGTGATCTAGTTGTGAGTAAGTTGAGAACACTTTAAAAAGTATTTGAAGACTGTACCCGTATATGTAGCAAAATATAGGGATGATTTATAGCTAGGAGTGAAAGGCTAATCAAACTTGGAGATAGCCGGTTTTTCACGAAATGTATTTTAGTACTACGTTAATTATTATAAATCTTGAGTTAGAGTACAGAATAAATGAAGGGATGTAAAAGTTTACTAAATTTTTTTTAACTCCGAATTAAAGTGTTATATAATTAGCAGACAGTCTATAAGCGATAAGGTTTATAGACAAGAGGAAAACAATCCAGATCGAATACTAAGATTTCTAAATTAAAACTTAGAGGAAAAATTATAAAAAGTTCAAATAACAATTTTGATAGGCTTAGAAGCAGCCTTTCATTAGAGAAAGCGTTTCAGCTCATTATTTTTCTTTTTTTAATTTAAAATGTAGTGAAACTTTAAGTTTTATATCGAAGTAGCGGATTAATATAACTTAATGGTAGTGAAACGCTTTGTGAAAGTTTTTTAATTGTAAAATTATTAAAAATTAACAAAGATGCTAATGCTGATATGAGTAGCGAAAATTACGTTAAAAAATCGTAATCACTTAATGTTTAAGGGTTTCAATGTAATTTTAAATTCATTGAGTTAGTCGGTCCTTAAGAGGTGAATAAAAATTGTACTCGATAGGAAACTAATAACTATGTTATACTTTTTATATGTGTTATTAAAACATGAAAAAAATAAAGTAAAAAATTTTCCAAATATTGGATAAACAACGGCGTAAAATTAATTTGCATTATTTTCGAGAAAAAATTATAAAAATAGTAAACCGTACTTAAACCGACACAGGTAGATTTATTGAGAAAATTATAAGTGAATGAAAAAATTGTATTGAAGGAACTCGGCAAATTAGCTCTGTATGTTCGCTATAAAGAGAGCCCTTATAAAGGGTAGCATAAAAGAAGAAGCAACGACTGGTTAACAAAACCACAGGACTCTGCAAATTTGAGAAAAGCAGTATAGAGTCTGACGCCTGCCCAGTACTTAAAAATAAAAAATATAGGTTAATGCCTATTTTTTAAATCTAAGTAAACGGCGGTTCTAACTATAAGAATCCTTAGGTAGCGAAATTCCTTGGCGGGTAAATTCCGTCCTGCATGAATGGCGTAACGATTGCTTCACTGTCTCCAATACAATTTCAGCGAAATTACATTATCCATGAAAATGTGGATTACTTGCAGTAAGACGGAAAGACCCTAGATCCTTTACTTTGATTTTAAATTGTAAAAAATTGTTTAAATGTGAAGAATAAGTGGGAATAAATATTAATGCTTTTGAGATACCACTCGTTAAATTTAATTTTTCACTTAATTTATAAATAATATTATTAAAGACCGTTTAAAAGAGAAAGTTTACTTGGGACGAGTACCTCCTAAATGGTAACGGAGGTGTACGAAGGTAAGGGGCAATTATTTATAATGAATAATGAAGAATATAATGGTATAAACTTGCTTGACAATAAGATTTATAAATCGAATTGCGACGAAAGTCCGTCATAGTGACCCGATATTTAAGTGTGGAGTTAATATCGTTCAACAGATAAAAGGAACTCTAGGGATAACAGATTCATCGTGATTGAGAGTTCATATTAACGTCACGGTTTGATACCTCGATGTCGACTCATCTTATCCTGAAATTGAAGTAGATTTCAAGGGTCTAGTTGTTCGCTAGTGAAAAAGGTACGTGAGTTGGGTTCAGAACGTCGTGAGACAGTTCGGTCCCTATCTACTGCAAGAGAAGAAAAATAAAAAGTGTATTCTTAGTACGAGAGGATCAGAATACTCTAACCTCTGGTTAAATGATTGTTATGCCAATAGCATAGTCAAGTAGCTACGTTAGCTTTTAATAAATACCGAATGAATCAAGTGTATCAAGTATTCTTTATATATTTTTCAAGAATGATCTAAAAGACTATTAGATGGATCGGTTTAAAAGTGTTATTTAGTAATAAATTTTAGTTTTTATAAATCCGAATTATTCAAAAAAATTTTAATTTAACTTAACCAAAAAGTAATTATGGCGAGAAAAATAAATCCTACAAGCCTTAAACTTGGTTTAACTCAAGTATGAGACTTTACGATACAAAATTATAGTAAACTAAACTATTGTTATGCGTTCTTTTTTTTTAAACAATTGCAAATTGAAAATATTGTAAATAAACTTCTGAAAGTAAATAAATTTTTAGTAAATGATAAAGAGTTTTGATATTTTAATAATAAGCTCTTTTTAAATATTTATATTGTTGAAATAATTAGCAATCAAGCAGATAAATATTTATTTTTAATTCAAGAGTTAGCAAAATTAATATCCAATTGGTTCTCGCTAAAAATTTATTTACGTATCTATAAAAGAATATATTGAACAACAACATCGAATTTGATATTAAGTTATGCGTCTTACCTTTTAGATCAAAATAAAAATCCAAATAAGATACTATGGCAAATATGCGTATTTCTTAATAAACATCGTTACCATAGCAAAATAGTTTATTCTACGAAAGGGATTCGCTTAGCTTACTTAAAAGGATTTAAAGTTCGGTTAGTGGGACGGTTTGATAATACAAAAAGTCAAATGGCGAAAAGTATTCAACAAAGTTCCGGATCGTTATCATTAGTATCTTTTAAAAATCGGGTAGAATTTATACAAAAAAATTTGTATACAAAATTGGGAAGTTGTGGATTACAAATTTGATTGTTTTACGAAATAAACTAATATTTGAGTCAATGCTTAAAGAAAAGAAAACGCATAATAAGTATTCATTAAAGCTAAAGCAGTCAAATCATATTTTGAAGTATGGAAGTTTTGGCATTAAATCACTTTCTTTTAATAGATTAACAAAAAATCAATTAAATGCACTAAAGTGAATAATATTGAAAAAATTGAAATTAGTGACAAATAACAAAAAAACTTTTCGTTTTTGAACAATATTATCACTAAATTTAACACTTACAAAGTTTAATATAGAATCAAGAATGGGTAAAGGTAAGGGGTCTATTTACACACAGGCTATTTATATTAGACCTGGAATGATTTTATTTGAGTTTGATAATATAACAGAACAACAAATGCAAAATCTGTTTAATTATATTTTAAAAAAAATTTCTTTTAAAGTTAAAGTTACAAAATCGTTAGATTAAATATTCTAAATTATAAAGGGAGAGAAACTCAAAGGTTGGGTGTTAGTCTGTCGCGCTAAAAGTTGCGGGTTCAAGTCCCGTCTCTCTCGTTTGTTAAATATTCGATTAACAAAGTTAATAATATTTATTATTATAAGACAATGCAATTTTCAGTTATGCAATGAGTTTCACGTTGAATTTTTTCAACAAATCACAAAGATATAGGGACTTTATATTTAATTTTTGGAGCTTTTTCTGGTATTTTAGGTGGCTGTATGTCAATGTTAATTCGAATGGAGTTAGCACAACCGGGAAATCAATTATTGTTAGGAAATCATCAAATTTATAACGTTTTAATCACAGCACATGCGTTTTTAATGATCTTTTTTATGGTAATGCCTGTGATGATTGGTGGGTTCGGAAATTGATTGGTGCCTATTATGATTGGGAGTCCTGATATGGCGTTCCCACGTTTAAATAATATATCGTTTTGATTATTACCACCCTCACTTTGTTTACTTTTAGCATCAGCAATTGTCGAAGTTGGTGTTGGGACAGGATGAACAGTGTATCCCCCACTAAGTTCAATTCAAAGTCATTCGGGAGGTGCCGTAGATCTTGCAATATTCAGTTTACATATATCAGGAGCTTCCTCAATTTTGGGAGCGGTTAATTTTATTTCAACAATTTTAAATATGCGTAATCCAGGACAAAGTATGTACCGTATGCCATTATTTGTATGGTCTATTTTTATTACAGCATTTTTATTATTACTAGCTGTTCCAGTTTTAGCAGGAGCTATTACGATGCTATTAACTGACCGTAATTTTAACACAGCATTCTTTGATCCTGCAGGTGGAGGTGACCCTATTCTATATCAGCATCTTTTCTGATTTTTTGGGCATCCTGAAGTTTATATTTTGATTCTTCCAGGATTTGGTATGGTAAGTCATATTGTGGCAACTTTTTCTAGAAAACCAGTTTTTGGTTATATTGGAATGGTTTATGCGATGGTTTCTATTGGAGTACTAGGTTTTATTGTATGGGCACACCATATGTATACTGTAGGTCTTGATGTAGATACGAGAGCTTATTTTACTGCTGCTACAATGATTATTGCGGTTCCTACGGGGATTAAGATATTTAGTTGAATTGCAACTATGTGAGAAGGGTCATTATATTTTAAAACACCAATGCTTTTTGCAACAGGTTTTATTTTTTTATTTACAATAGGAGGTTTAACTGGAATTGTTTTAGCGAATTCAGGTTTAGATATTAGTTTGCATGATACTTATTATGTAGTGGCACATTTTCATTATGTATTATCTATGGGCGCCGTTTTTGCTATTTTCGCAGGATTTTATTATTGATTTGGTAAAATCACTGGGGTACAGTATCCAGAATTATTGGGAAAAATTCATTTTTGGTCAACATTCATTGGAGTAAATCTTACATTCATGCCAATGCATTTTTTAGGGCTAGCTGGAATGCCTAGACGAATTCCTGATTACCCAGATGCTTACGCGGGTTGAAATCTAGTCGCTTCTTATGGTTCTTACGTCGCTTTATTTAGTACATTATTCTTTTTTTATTTAGTTTTTGTTTCATTAACCTCTAAAAATCCGTGTGTAAATGCTCCGTGAAATTTTGAACACTCAAATACTATGGGAAATTCAACTTTAGAATGAGTTATAACTTCTCCACCGGCATACCATACATTTGAAGAAATACCATTAATTTGTGAAACAGCGGAATAAAATGTTAAAAAATTTAAAATTTACTCGTTTTCTTTTTGTAATGGTTATATCAACCCCTTTTGTTTTTAACGATGCTCCTGAAAACTGGCAGTTAGGATTTCAGGATCCAGCAACGCCTATTATGGAAGGGATTATAAATTTGCATCATGATTTAATGTATTTTATTTGTGTTATTTTTATATTTGTTTCTTGAATGTTAATTCGTACATTATGGCATTTTGAAAATACACAGAATAATACCCCATCATCATTAGTGCACGGAACTTTAATTGAAGTTATTTGGACAGTGACACCAGCATGCATTTTATTAATTATAGCAATTCCCTCGTTTTCTCTTTTATATGCGATGGATGAAATTATATCACCAGCTATAACGATAAAAACATTAGGTCATCAATGATATTGAAGTTATGAATATTCTGATTATTTAAATGCCGAAGGAGAATCTCTTATGTATGATAGCTATATGATCCCTGAAGAAGATTTAAATTTAGGGCAATTACGATTATTAGAGGTGGATAGCCGAATGGTGGTGCCTGTAAATACTCATATACGCGTGATTGTTTCTGCAGCGGATGTACTTCATAGTTGGGCAATTCCTTCATTAGGGGTTAAATGTGATGCTGTACCAGGTCGTTTAAACCAAACATCTTTATTTATCAAAAGGGAAGGGGTTTATTATGGACAGTGTAGTGAAATATGTGGTATTAATCATGGGTTTATGCCAATTGTTATTGAAGCCGTAAATTTATCTAATTATATATCTTGAATATCAAATAAATTAAACGAATAAGATAATGCGATTTTCGTTAATGCAAATAATCGTATTACTTTTAATTTTTTTTATACTTTTTGCATCAGATTTTACAATAATGAAAAAATTGACTGAATTTTTAAATCAGTTTTTAAAGAAATTTTTAAAATAAGATTAAGATTATGATTTATTTATCAAAAATAGCAAAGTCTGTACAAAGACACCCTTTTCATTTAGTAGATCCTAGTCCTTGACCATTTGTAGCCTCATTATCTGCGTTTTCGTGTGCTATAGGTGGTGTAATGTATATGCATGCGTATAAACAAGGCGGTATTGTTTTATTATGTGGTTTTTTTATGTTATTTATGACAATGTTTGTATGATGAAGAGATGTCGTAAGAGAATCAACATTTGAAGGTCATCACACAGGCATAGTGCAACAAGGATTACGTTATGGCGTAATTCTTTTTATTATATCAGAAGTTTTATTTTTTTTTGCTTTTTTTTGAGCATTTTTTCATAGTAGTTTAGCTCCCGCCGTAGAAATAGGTTTAACTTGACCACCTAAAGGAATAAGTGTTTTAAATCCATGAGAAATACCTTTTTTAAATACGTTAATTTTATTACTTTCTGGGTGTACAGTTACGTGATGTCATCATGCTATTGTTGCAAATTTGAGAAGCCAAGCTATTTTAAGTTTAGTATTAACTATTATTTTAGCTACAATTTTTACTTCGTTACAAGCATATGAATATAATATGGCAGACTTTAGATTATCTGATGGAATTTATGGCTCCACGTTTTACATGGCTACCGGTTTTCATGGTTTTCATGTATTAATAGGAACAATTTCATTATTTGTTTGTTTATTACGTTTGTTACAATATCAATTAACTCAAGAGCACCATTTTGGATTCGAATCCTCAGCTTGATATTGACATTTTGTGGATGTTGTTTGGTTATTTTTATTTGTATCTATTTACTGGTGAGGCGGAACTTAAAAATGTTAAATTTTAGTATTGTTGTTATATTGTCATTAATTTTAATTTCTAAAAATCTTATATTATTAAACGAGGAAACTTTAATTCTTTTATGTTTTGTTACTTTTTGTTGACTCAGTTTTAATAAACTTAAAGATTCGTTAGATGCAGATTTTGAAACTCAAAGAAAAGAAATTGAAACCAAGTTTTTGGAATCTTTTGAAGTTATTGTAAGTTCGTTAATAACAAATTTGAAGTGACAAAAACTTTTCCCTATGTTAATAACAAATTTTGGTATATTGGAAAAGCAGTTTACTATTTTAAGTTCGAAAATTCTTGAACAAGTGCCAGCAATTCAAAATCAAGAGCTGCAAAAAACATATTCAAAAAAACTTTCTTTTACAAAGCGCTTGGAAGATCAAACAGGCAAAGTAATCAGTTTAGTATTAGTTAAAAAAATAGAAAAAATTACATTCTTAAAATATTTTTATTTAACTAAAATAAAAATAGCAACTTTTCAATGTAATTATAAAATTGCATTAAGAGAATATATTGAAACTATATAATTATTTAGAAGCGGGTATAGAAAAATAGGTAACTTCATTAGTTTTCCACACTGAGTCTTACGGGTTCGAGTCCCGTTACCCGCTTCTAAATTTGATGGTGTATAGCCAAATTGGTAAGGCATTAGCTTTTGATGCTATTATGTAAAGGTTCGAGTCCTTTTACACCAGGTTAGATTTTTTAAGTTTGTACTCGCTTGGTGAAAGTTGGTAAACACGATGGATTTAAAATTCATTCTCAATTTAAGAGTTACTGGTTCAAGTCCAGTAGCGAGTACAAACTTAAAAAACCTTTTACTTAAATTATATTATTAAATGCGTTTACTGAAACGTCCGCTTATTTCAATAGTAAATAATCATTTAATTGATTATCCAACGCCAATTAACATACATTATGCTTGAAATTTTGGATTTTTAGCATCAATATGTTTAATTATACAGATTATAACTGGTATCTTTTTAGCGATGCATTATACGCCACATGTAGAACTAGCTTTTGCAAGTGTGGAGCATATAATGCGGGATGTAAATTATGGATGACTTTTACGTTATATCCATTCCAATGGTGCTTCGATGTTTTTTATTGTGGTATATATACATATTTTTAGAGGTCTATATTTTAGTTCTTATACTAAACCACGTCACTGAGTATGAGTTATAGGGGTTATCATTTTTTTATTAATGATAATAACTGCATTTATAGGTTATGTTTTACCTTGAGGACAAATGAGCTTATGGGGCGCTACTGTAATTACAAATTTAGTTTCTGCAGTACCTTTAATTGGTGATTCTATTGTTACTTGGTTATGAGGTGGGTTTTCTGTAGATAATGCTACATTAAATCGATTTTTTAGTTTACATTATTTACTTCCTTTTATTATAGCTGCAGCCTCTTTAATTCATTTAGCTGTTTTACATCAGGATGGATCTGGTAATCCTTTAGGTATTGATTCTAATGTTGATAAAATAAGTATGTTTCCTTATTTTATTTATAAAGATTTATTAGGGTTATTAGTATTTATATTATTTTTTTCGTTATTTATTTATTTTTCGCCTAATATCTTAGGTCATTCAGATAATTATATAGAAGCTAATCCTATGGTTACCCCTGCGCATATTGTGCCGGAATGGTATTTTTTACCATTTTACGCTATTTTAAGGAGTATTCCACATAAATTAGGAGGCGTTATTGCAATGATTTCTGCGATATTGGTTTTAGTATTATTACCTTGGATTCATAGTACAGAAGTACGAAGTTCTAGATTTAGACCTGTTTATAGATTTTTATATTGAACTATGCTTGGATGTTGTTTAATCTTAGGTTGAATTGGTGGAATGCCTGTAGAAGAACCTTTTGTTTTAATAGGACAAATTGCAAGTATTTACTATTTTGTATATTTCTTATGTATTCTACCGGCTTTAGGTAAAATAGAAAAGTTTTTGCTTGATTTTTAATAATATTTAAATTATGGATATGTTTAAAATAAACATATCCATAATTTAAATCTACGGATAGAGGGATTTGAACCCTCACGATCTAACTTATCATTAGAACCTAAATCTAACATGTCTACCAATTTCATCATATCCGTTTTTATTTTCTCAAATTAATAAATTTTAACGAACCCCCGAAAGTTCGATTTAGCTGTACTTCAATTTTTTGTTTTCGTACATCAGTTCGTTGGTGCATAGTAAGAACAATAGCTCCAATCATGGCTACTAATAAAATTAAGCCAGATAAAATAAATAGAAAACAATATTTTGTGTATAAAACATTACCTACTACTTGAATATTAGTAATATTTTGGTTTTCCATAATCCAAGAAATTCAAACCAAACTATCTTGTTTTAAATGAGAAATACTAAAAACATGAAAAACCCCTGAAAGTTGAGTAAATAAAATAAAAAATATAGTTAATCCTATAGGAACAATCGAAAAGAAACCTTGTTTTACAGACATTTTTTTAATATTTAACATCATTACAACAAATAAAAATAGTACAGCAATTGCTCCAACGTAAACGATTAATAACATAAAAGCTAAAAATTCCGCCCCATATAGTAATAATAAACCAACAATATTACAGAAAACTAAAATTAAAAATAATACTGAATGTACGGCATTTGATGAACTTATAACCATGATGGACGCAACTAAAGCAAAAATTGAAAATGTCATAAATAAAAAAATATCTATTTGCATACCTTATGAATTAAAAAAGCGAAAAAAGGGATTCGAACCCTCAACCATAATCTTGGCAAGATTATGCTCTACCTATTGAGCTATTTTCGCTATTCACCTCGGCGGAAGGAACTCGGTATGGTTGAGTAGTAGATTGTGAATCTAAAAGTCATGGGTTCAAATCCCATCTTTCGCCTTATAGCAGAGAAATTTTATATTTTATAGCTGCTATTGCTTTGCCCGGATTTAAAAATTTAGGGCAAGTTTTACTACAATTCATAATTGTATGGCATCTAAATAATCGCATTCGATGGTTTAAAAACTTTAAACGTTGGTTAGTATCCAAATCTCGAGAATCTAAAATTCACCTATATGCTTGCAATAAAATTGCAGGTCCTAAATATTTATCATGATTCCACCAATAACTGGGGCAGCTAGCAGAACAACAAGCACATAAAATACATTCATATAAACCATCTAATTCCGCACGATCCCTTTTCGATTGTAAATGCTCTCTTTCTGTAGAAAACTTATTACCTTGTAATCAAGGTTTAACCATTTTATATTGGGCATAAAAATGTGTCAAATCAGGAACTAAATCTTTTATTATATACATATGAGGTAAAGGATAAATAGTTATGAACACTTCATTTGTATCCAAGGATTTTAAGCATGCTAAAGTATTAACTCCATTTATATTCATGGAACAACTACCACATATACCTTCTCTGCAAGACCGTCTAAAAGTTAAAGTAGAATCTTGAAGATCTTTTGCTTGAATTAAAGCATCCAAAATCATCGGACCACAAGTCTTTAACGAAATAGGATAAATATTGAATCACGGTTTTTTATTCAAAAGAGGATTTCATCTATAGACTTGCAAATATTTTTGTAAATTATTTTGAAAAGAAAATAATTTTATTTTATTTGAACTTTTTTGTAAAAACATTTCTTAATTAAAAAATTAATAATAAAATAATTCCACAAATAACAAAACTTATAATTAGAAAAAATACGGACAAAAATTTCTGGTTTAAAAAAATACCTAAATCTCAAACAATTTGTTTTAATCCATTAAAAGCATGGTAAAAGAGGCCGAATAAAAATATTATGACCAAAATTTCATAAAAAAAGAATCAGAAAATATTTAAAAGATTAAAATTAAACAAATATTTATTATAAGTACTATATGTTATTAATTGTATATAAATACCACAAAACACAGCAAACGAAGTTAATAAAATACCAGAAACTCGATGCCAAATAGACGCTAAAGATGATATTTGCACTGCATAAATTGTAATATGTGGAGATAAAGGGCGATTATACATAAAATATATTTTATCAGCTAAAAACTTTACTATTCTTGTCCAGAATGGGATTTGAACCCATGGCTCAAGGGTTTTCAACCCTATGCTCTAACCACTGAGCTATCCAGACTTATATTGGATGAAGTAGGATTTGAACCCACGATAAATTTAATTTTTATGTCAATTTTCAAAATTGATGCTTTAAACCACTCAGCCATTCATCCTTTTTATTTAGGGTAGTAGGACTCGAACCTACAATTTTTTACTCCCAAAGCAAATACGTTAACCTATTACGCTATACCCTAACATTTTTTTCTATATTAAGATATTAAGTAAATAATATTAAAAAAGCCATCATTAACGCAAATAATGCTACGGCTTCAGTTAATGCAAACCCTAAAATAGTATAACCAAATAATTGTTGTTTTAACGATGGATTACGTGCATAAGCCATTACTAACGACCCAAACACAATACCTACACCAGCACCTACACCAGTTAAACCAATAGTTGCTAAACCAGCACCTATCATTTTTGCACTTTGTAAAGTTACATTCATTTTCAAATAAATTTTAATTATAAGCCTCTCGTAAAAGCTAGAACCGGATTTGAACCGATGTAAAAAAGATTTGCAATCTTCTGCATAAACCACTATGCTATCTAGCCTTCTTAACGGAAATAGGATTTGAACCTATAACTTTTGGATTATGATTCCAACGTTCTCACCAATTGAACTATTCCGTCATTATATATACCGTTTTTTAAGGTTTTTGCAACCATTATGAGATAACATGGAATTGTTTGTAATTGATAAAACATTAAAAAAAGAACGCTTAAAATACTTAAGTACAATTTTTTTGTTTTTATCAAATCCACTTAAATTTAAATGAATATTTCTGATTTTGGATTTATTTAAGTACTCTAAAATTAACTGTAAAATTGAAATTATTGTTGTCAATGTTACTTTTTTCATACCTCGAGATTTTTTCGATCCCGCGGAAGTTCAAAACAATACTTTTCCTTTAATATTTGTAACAGTACATAAAATATTATTAGATGTGAATAATATATTTAATCTAACAGACTTTAAGTTATTTATATACATTTTTTTAACTGTCTAAGAATTCCATATAAAAATAGTAGTTTTAGCAAAGATAGATATATTGTCGAGTTCGGTATGGGATCATATATTTAATATCTACTCTTTTAGTTAAAAAAATTAATTTAAATTATTCTCATTCTAAAGCTCCTTTATATCATTCATAAATAAATCCTATCGTTAATATCAATAAAAAAACAATCATACTCCAAAATCCGAATAAAGAAATATTTCCTAAAGTTAAAGATCATGGAAAAAGGAAACTAATTTCTAAATCAAAAATCAAAAATAAAATAGCAACTAGATAAAACCTAATATCAAAAGTTGCGCGAGCATCATCAAAAGGATTAAATCCACATTCATATGCACTGACTTTTTCTTGGTCCCCTTTCGTAGGAATCAAAAAGTAAGATAACCCAAAAATTAATACAGATAAACAAAAAGAAATACACAAAAATATTAAAATTATTGAATATTCAGTAAAAATTAGTTTCATAACAAATATTTTATGGCAATCAATTAAAACTTAATAAAATTCCAGATGTAAATAATACCCAACCTAAAGATAAAGGTAAAAAAATTTTTCAACCTAATCGCATTAATTGATCATAACGATATCGAGGAAATGCTGAGCGCACCCAAATAAAACCAAACAGCAACAAAGTTGTTTTTAAACCAAACCAAATAGTTGATGGAATTCAATAGAAAATTACTAAATTAAAAACAGGCAGTCATCCACCTAAAAATAAAATTGTCGTTAAGCCACACATTAATATCATATTTGCATATTCTCCTAAAAAAAATAAAGCAAATCCCATCGCGGAGTATTCGACATTATATCCCGCAACTAATTCAGCTTCAGCTTCCGGCAAATCGAATGGCGCTCTATTTGTTTCTGCTAATATAGAAATATAAAACATAACTAAAGCAGGTAATAATGGAATAGCATATCATATTTTTTGTTGGGCTAATACTATTTCTGTAAGATTTAACGATCCAGAACATAACAAAACATTAATTAGAATTAACCCAATCGAAACTTCATAAGAAACCATTTGCGCAGCCGAACGTAAAGCTCCTAGAAATGCATATTTAGAATTACTTGATCATCCAGAAACTATAATACCATAAACTCCTAAAGAAGAAACAGCTAATAGATACAGCATGCCCATATTTATATCGGAATAAACCATACCTTCACCAAAAGGCAATACGCACCACGCAATTAGAGCCAATAAAAATGTTAATATAGGCGCTAAAGTAAACATGCTTAAATTCGCACTAGAGGGTAAAACTGTTTCTTTAACAAATAATTTTAATCCATCCGCAAGCGGCTGTAATAAACCAAAAACACCTACTATATTTGGCCCTTTACGACGCTGCATTGCCGCCATTACTTTACGCTCAGCTAAAGTCATATATGCTATTGCTATTAACAAAGGTAATATTATTATTACTATTTTTAAAATTACACTTATTAAAAACATATTTAAAGTATATTTAATATAAAAAAGGTGTCGACATTGCTAATGAAATTATTGAAATTAGCTCTATATCCATAAAAACGAATAAAATACCTAATAAAGAAATTCCTAAAATTAACGAGCTTAATTTACTCATAGGCTTAAGTACTATCCAATGATTCGATACCGAACCAAAATATATACTTTTTACTAACCTAATATAATAAAAACAAGCTATACAACTCATCCCAACTGCAAGTAAACTTATACCAAATGAATTAACCTGTAAAGCAGCTAATAAAACAAATAGTTTTGAAAAAAAACCTGCTGTTGGAGGAACCCCCGCCATTGAAAATAAAAAAACAACTATAGCCCCTGCTAAAAATGGATTATGTCTAACTAAACCATTAACATCAACTAAATAACGCATTGGATAAAACGTTGGATAATTATAAATTTTAGTATTAATAATAAAAGCAAACATTCCCAACATCGTAATTATATAAACAAGTAAATAAAAAATAACGCTTGAAATGCTTTCAAAGTCTCCACTTAGTATAGCTAACAAAAGAAAACCTACATGATTGATGGAACTATAAGCAAGAAAACGCTTTCATTTGCGTTGGGCGAATGCTCCAAAAGTACCTATTAAAATTGATAAAAACGTCGATAGTAAAATAATATCTTGCCAGAATGGGATTAAATCATAAAAAGTATACAGTAAAAATCTAAATAACAACCCAATGATTGCGAGTTTAGGTAAAATGGAAAAAAAAGCCGTTACGATAAAAGGAGCCCCTTCATAAACATCAGGTGATCATATATGAAATGGAGCCGCGCTTAATTTAAATAAAAGGGCTACTAAAATAAAGATAAACCCTATTATTAAATTATAAGAAAAAAAGTTTTCTCCAACTAAAAATCCTGAAAAAAATTGCGCCAAATCATTCAAATTTGTTAAACCCGTAAGACCATAAACAATTGATGAACCGCAAAGTAAAAATGCCGAAGAAAAAGCTCCTAAAATAAAATATTTTAATCCTGCCTCCGTTGAAAATTCAGAAGTTCTATTTATACTTGCTAAAATATAAAATATTAAGCTTTGAAATTCTATTGATAAGTAAATAGCTAATAAATCATAAGATTGCAAAATAAATAACATTGCTACTATTGCTAATAAAATTAGAATTCAAAATTCAAAATAATTTAATTTTTCGTATAATAAATAGTCAAAAGATAAAAAAAACCAACCTATAGTAGTTAAAATTATAATTAATTTAGCATAATAAGTAAAAGAATCATTAATTAAAAAATTATTTCAACTTATAATATTTAAGGGAACTTGTAAAAATATTAAAAGAAAACTAAAAATCAATATTTGAAAAATTAATAAAGTAAAATTTTGACTTAATAATGGGTAGCCTCATGTTGAATATGTACTTAAAAAAACACCATACATAAGTAACAGACAAATACTACAAATAATATAGGTTTCTGTTAATATAGAATAAAAGTTATACAAAAAGTTATACATTAATTAAATTTTATTTTAAACTTATAATAAGAGCTCTAAAAGATATCTACTAATCTCAATACTAGAAATACGTACTAAAAACAATAAAGTTATCTTAATTTTTTCAATATGAATATAATCAGTTAATATTGTCCTCAGCCCTAAATTCATATGTAAAAGTGCTAAACCACTTACTAGTACAATTATTTCTATATCTAACAAAATTCCACTAACGAATAAAATGCCTCCAAGGCGTACAAAAAGTCAAGTAACATCAAACATACCCATAAGATAAAATTATAATAATTGTTCTATCAAACTTAATACTGAAAAATGGAGCTCACTCAAAAATGAAACTGGATAAATTCCCATTCACAATACTAAAAATACTAGGGGCAATAAAATTCAAAATTCTCGTCTCGAAACATCTTGAAAAGAAGCAAAATATTGAGTTTTTAAACCTCCAAAATTTATACGGTTAAAAAGCCAAATAGAATAAGCCGCACCCAAAACCATACCTATAGCTGCAAAAAATGTTAAAATCCGATTAATTTGGAACATGCCCACCAATACTAAAAGTTCTCCTATAAAACTACTTGTACCAGGAAACCCTAAATTTGCAAAAGTAAAAAATAAAAAAAAAATACCAAAAATAGGCATTACTTGCATTAAACCACCATAATATTTTAATATTCGAGTTTTATAGCGATCATATAAAAACCCAACACATAAAAACAATGCGCTTGATACTAATCCATGACTCAACATTAATAATATACTACCCTCAATACCCTGCAGATTCAAAGAAAAAATACCAATAGTCACAAATCCCATATGGGAAACAGACGAATAAGCGATTATTTTTTTTAAATCTATTTGCCTCAACGTAGTTAATGATGCATACAAAATAGCAATAATGCTTAAAGTAAAAATCAATGGAGTAAAATAAATTGACGCTTCAGGAAACATTGGTATTGAAAAACGCAAAAAACCATACCCACCCATTTTTAACAACACACCAGCTAAAATTACGGATCCCGCTGTTGGTGCTTCTGCGTGTGCTTCGGGTAATCAAATATGAAATGGAATCATAGGTATCTTTACAGCAAAACTTGAAAAGAAAGCTAACCAAAAAATAATTTGCTTCAATTCTGTAAAATTATAATACCATAAAATTTGTAAATCTGTTGTCCCTACTTCAAAATAAATTGTGAGTAATGCTAATAACATTAATAAAGATCCAATTAAAGTATATAAAAAAAATTGATATGCAGCTCTAATTTTACGTTCTCGTGAGCCTCAAATACCTACTATTAAAAACATAGGTATCAAAACACTTTCAAAAAATATATAAAATCACAATAAATCTAACACACAGAACACCTGAATTAAAAAGAATTCTAATAACAGAAAACAAATTAAATATTCCTTAATTAAATTTTGCACAGATCCTCAACTCACTAGAATACAAAAAATTGTCAACAATGTTGTTAATAATATAAAAAATAACGAAATACCATCAATACCAATTGTATAATATAAATTAAGAGACGGAACTCAATTATATGTACCACTAAATTGAAATAGGGCTGTTGTATTATCAAACTGTATTCATAAAATTAAAGAAAATAGAAAAGTTAAACATACAATATTTAATGCGACTAATTTACATAAATATTCATTCGTTGCAGGAATAAGAAACAACACCAAAACTCCAAGCATAGGGGTGATACACACTAAAATCAAAGGATTTATAAATTCTAAGTTCAACATAAAATTTTTTATTAAATTGGGTCTAGATTGATTCGAACAATCAACTTTACGCTTATCAAGTTACAATCGATATGTTAACCTTGAACTGATTAAAATACCTTTGCTTAAAACTGTACATGATAATTTCTTATCATACAGCTTCTTAATTAGCAGTAAAATCTACTACTAACACCAAATACAATCTGCATATCTTTTTCGTTACAAAAAAGCATTAGCTTACGTAAAGTTCCTCTTTTTACATGTTTCAATTTCTTACGTGTTAAATTTGTAGAGTTTTATTTTACACCACTTTTTATCAAGCTTAAACTTAATGCACGCTATTAAGTTTGATATTAATTACACATACTTTAGAGTTTTGATGTTTTCAATAAATTTCTATACGTACTCAATAAATTTACTAATTTAATTTAGCTTTGATCATAAATCATAAATTAAATTTTATATTCAAGCTCTAAATAATAAGATTTTCACTTATATAAAAAATTAATTCGTATATCTTCACCTCTAATACGAGTATTAAATAATATTTAATTATCTAATACAAATCATGTCACACGCGTACGCTCTAACCTTTAAGCTATAGACCCCCTAACTAATTTAAGTTATTCACCATTATATGAAAAAAATTAAAACTGAATAAAAAATTAACATTTGGGTCTGATTAAAGATAATTAAAAAAAATAAACAAACTCCTAAAACAATAAAAAATAAATAATGACTTAACTGACCAGTTTGTAATTTAGAAAAAATATATGACCATATTGGTATTATTTTCGAAAAGCCATAGGGGCCTACTAACTCGATAAACCCTCTGTCTAAGTTTTTAAAAGAAACCGAATAACCAAAATTTAGTATAGGATAGACAACAAATCTATTATATAAAACATCCCAATATCATTTTTTATTAATTAGAAAGCATATATTACGATAAAAAATATTATACAAATATTTATGCGTTTTTGTAATATTAATAATAGTAGCTAAAACAATTCCAAACGTACTTAATACAAAAGGTAATCACTTTAAGTTTATTTTTAACCACTCAGCCTCGATAGAATAAGAATTTGATGGTAAAATCATAACCGAAGATTTTCAAAAATCTGTACCTAATCCTATAAATAAATCTTTTCCCACATAACCTATAAAAATACTACCAAAACCTAATACAATTAAAGGAATTAACATTAATAAAGAAGGCTCATGACTTTTTAAAATGTTTTTTCTTGTTGTATTTGCGGAGTTTACAAATGTTAAATAAATTAAACGGAAAGAATAAAATGCCGTGAAAAAAACGGATAAATTCCCCAATCAACACGCAAATGATCCTTCTATAAAATGTATATTTTTATTTAATGTAACTTGTGCTAATTCTAAAATAAAATCTTTAGAGTAAAATCCTGTTAAAAAAGGGAAACCTGCCAAGGCAAGAGACCCAATTAACATTAAAGAATATGTTAAAGGCAAAAATCTAATAAGCGATCCCATTCTACGCATATCTTGTTCATTTGCTAAAGCATGTATAACAGAACCCGCACTTAAAAATAATAAAGCCTTAAAAAAGGCATGGTTTGCTAAATGAAAAATACTTACATTATAACATGAAATCCCACAAGCAAACACCATATAACCTAACTGACTACAGGTTGAGTAAGCAATAACTCTTTTTAAATCATTTTGAAAAATACCTGACATTCCCGCAAAAAAAGCAGTGAAAGAGCCAAATACCACTAAAATATTTAAAACAGTGGATGAAAATTCAATTAAAGGAGAAAATCGAATTAATAAAAAAACACCTGCTGTTACCATAGTTGCTGCATGAATTAAAGCAGAAACTGGTGTAGGTCCTTCCATAGCATCAGGTAATCATGTATGTAATCCAAGTTGCGCCGATTTACCTACAGCACCTATAAATAAAAAAACACCTATTAATGTTAAACCGGAAATATTAATACCTCCAAAATTTAGACAATAATTAGTAAATAATGGCGATAACGAAAAAATAAGAAAATAATCTACTGACTGAAAAATATAAAAAGCTGTTAATATGCCTAGACTTAATCCAAAATCTCCTATTCTATTTACCACTAAAGCTTTAATAGCAGATTGATTTGCTGCTAGCCGGGTAAATCAAAAGTTAATTAATAAATATGAAGCCAATCCTACTCCTTCTCAACCAACAAACATTTGGACAAGATTATCCGCAGTTACTAAAATCAACATAAAAAATGTAAAAATCTCTAAAAAAGACATAAAACGAGGTAAATGCGGATCATTTTGCATATATTCTAAAGAATACAAATGCACTAAGCTAGATATAACCGTTATGACAACCAACATGGTAACAGTAAGACTATCAAATAAAAAACTTCACGAAATTTTTAAGATTCCCACTTCAATTCAAGGACTAAGTACAATACAATAATTTAATCCCATCAGACCAACTTCATAAAATGCAACAAAAGATAAAAACATTGATAAAAAGACACATACGACCGAAATGATACTAGATCCCTTAAGGCCTAAAAAACGTCCACCAAACCCTGAAAAAATAGATCCTAACAAAGGTAACCATAAAATAAGTAAATACATAATACTTTTTTAACTAATCTTTAAACTTTACTGACTTGGGATAAACGAATATTGAATTTAATAATTTAAAATCACAAAATTTTATTATGTTCAAAATTACGAAACCAACTTTTTGATCAATCATTAAAGTATCTACCCCTTTTTTCGCTTTAACCAATTGACCAAAATAACTAACCAATAAACCTGAAGTTGTCTCAAGATTTTTAACTAATATTTTTATTACTAAATTTTGTCTACTTAAAGTTCCTTCAGTTTTTTGCAATATTTCTTTGGTATTCAGATCAATGACTTGTTTACGAATTTTTAAAGATTTCAAAAATTTTGGTAAAAAATAATGTGTTAAAATAGCATAAAATATTGAAAAAATTAAAACCAATCAAAAAATTTGAGAAAAGACAATAATACGATCTAATTGAGGCATTTTTTCTTATGTGTTAATGAAAGTCTAAAACATCATTTAAATAAATACATGTTAATAATGTAAAAACATACGCTTGCAAACCTGCTATAGCTAATTCAAGTCCTATAAGTGCTAACAAAAGCCCTAAAGGTATTAAATGAAATACAGCTAACAAACCTCCTGCTGATAACATAGTTCATGCGAAGCCAGCAATAATTTTCAACAACGTGTGACCTGAAGTCATATTCGCAAATAACCTTATAGATAAAGTAAAAACTTTAACTATGTATGAAAGAAATTCAATTGTAATTAACAACGGTACTATAGGTAAAGGAACCCCCCTAGGTAAAAACAGGGCAAAAAATTTTAATCCATGAGCTTGGATACCAATAATATTTATCCCTATAAAAATTGACAACGCTAAACCAAATGTAAATGTAATATGGCTTGTTACTGTAAAACTATAGGGAACCATCCCTATTAAATTACAAAAAAGAAGAAATAAATGTAATGTAAAAATAAACGGAAAATATGCTTCACCTTTAGAGCCTAAATTATCTTGTACCATATTCGAAGTTACATTATACACCATTTCATTTAATAATTGTCAGTTATTAGGTATCACAGTATTTCCATAAAAACTTAAACTAATTCAAAATATTGCTATTAAAAAAGAGAATATCATAAATAATACTGAATTTGTTATTGAAATATTTCAGCCAAAAAATGTTAAAGGTATTAAAGTAACAATTTCAAATTGTTCTAAAGGACTTGCAATTACAATAGATGTCAACATAATTTTAAGTATACTAATTAAATATAAATTATAAACCAGGAGAAGAAGGATTTGAACCTACAACCATTGGTTTTGAAAACCAAAGCTCTACCTAATTAAGCTATTCTCCTAAAACTTTTACTTAACTTGAATTATAAACTTTTCTTGTAGTATAGTATTCATCGATAATTTATCTAAAACCATGTTAGGCCAAAAAAAATCTAAACAACTAACTTTTATTTTATATCAGTTTATAACCGCTGGACCTATTAAAAATATACTATGTAATAAAATTTCGAAAAACAAAAAAACCTTATACCCTCGGATAGTTGCTACAAAAAATAAAGAATTTTGGTTCTTAAAATCTTGTTTGTAAGAAAATCTAAGTTTTTGCCCTGATAAACATTCTAAGAATAAACTACAAGGAAAAGCTATTTTTGATACTTTTTCAAACTTGTAAGAAACTTGAACACAATCTGATGCAGTAAACATTAGAGAACCTTTATTTTTAAAAAAGCTACTATCCAATAAATCAAATACTTCAATAAAATTGGATTGATTATTTAATCTACACTGATTCATTATAGAACATTATATACTTAATTTTTCTCTTTTGGAAATAATCGGACTTGAACCCATAATCTTATGTATGCAAAACATATATTTTACCTAAATTAAACTATATTCCCAAAAATAGGAGAGTGGAGAGAAATGCTCCCCAACCTTAGGAGAAGATGGTTGAGTGGTTTAAAACAACGGTTTGCTAAATCGTCACACTTCAATTTTATAAAGTGTCATGGGTTCAAATCCCATTCTTCTCAAATTTGCGCTTTGAAGGATTCGAACCTACAATACTCAATTTAGAAGATTGATGTTTTATCCATTAAACTAAAAACGCTGCAATTAAATCGATTGTACATTTAAATAGCTGTACAAAAGGTCCCACCCTGAAACAAAGGAGGTTAGAAAGGGAAAATACTGAAGGGAAACGATTACTATAGACACCTTAAACCTAAGATTAATTATAAATAAACCCCCTACATTATCTAGAATTATCATTTGAAAGATAATACATTAGAAGTCTTCTCCTATCATAATTATAACCCTCTTGAAGAGGGTAGGATTTGAACCTACGATTATTATATATAAATAGATTTACAATCTATCGCCTTCGACCACTCGGCCACCTCTCCGAGGTT